GTTAACGTAGCTTAACTTAAAGCATAACACTGAAGATGTTAAGATGGTCCCTAGAAAGTCCCGTAAACACAAAGGCTTGGTCCTGACTTTATTATCAACTTTAGCCAAACTTACACATGCAAGTATCCGCACCCCCGTGAGAATGCCCTAATAGTTCCCCGCCCGGGAACAAGGAGCTGATATCAGGCACAACCCTACTGAGCCCACGACACCTTGCTTAGCCACACCCTCAAGGGAACTCAGCAGTGATAAACATTAAGCCATAAGTGAAAACTTGACTTAGTTAAAGCTAAGAGGGCCGGTAAAACTCGTGCCAGCCACCGCGGTTATACGAGAGGCCCAAGTTGACAAACACCGGCGTAAAGCGTGGTTAAGTTAAAAATCGTACTAAAGCCAAACATCTTCAAGACTGTTATACGTAACCGAAGACAGGAAGTTCAACCACGAAAGTCGCTTTATCTGATCTGAATCCACGAAAGCTAAGGAACAAACTGGGATTAGATACCCCACTATGCCTAGCCCTAAACATTGATAATGCTATACACCCATTATCCGCCCGGGTACTACGAGCAATAGCTTAAAACCCAAAGGACTTGGCGGTGCTTTAGATCCACCTAGAGGAGCCTGTTCTACAACCGATAACCCCCGTTCAACCTCACCCCTCCTTGTCTTACCCGCCTATATACCGCCGTCGTCAGCTTACCCTGTGAGGGACTAATAGTAAGCAGTACTGGTACAACCTAAAACGTCAGGTCGAGGTGTAGCGTATGGAGGGGGAAGAAATGGGCTACATTCGCTACCACAGCGAACACGAATGGTGCACTGAAACACACACCTGAAGGAGGATTTAGCAGTAAGCTGGAAATAGAGCGTCCCGCTGAAACTGGCCCTGAAGCGCGCACACACCGCCCGTCACTCTCCCCAAAAGCCCCAATCAGTTAACTAAAACCTAATAATTAAAAAGGGGAGGCAAGTCGTAACATGGTAAGTGTACCGGAAGGTGCGCTTGGTAAAATCAGAGCGTGGCTAAGATAGAAAAGCATCTCCCTTACACTGAGAAGTCACCCGTGCAAGTCGAGTCGCCCTGATGCCCAACAGCTAGCCCACCTAAATAAACTCAACAAACCCCTGTTAATAACCCCTAAATACCCTAGTATTTAAATTAAACAAACCATTTTTCCCCCTTAGTATAGGTGATAGAAAAGGACAAACGGCGCAATAGAGAAAGTACCGCAAGGGAACGCTGAAAGAGAAATGAAACAACCCAATGAAGCCTAAAAAAGCAGAGATTAAAACTCGTACCTTTTGCATCATGATTTAGCAAGTGTACCTCAAGCAAAGCGAACTTTAGTTTGACGTCCCGAAACTACGTGAGCTACTCCAAGACAGCCTATTAATAGGGCACACCCGTCTCTGTAGCAAAAGAGTGGGGAGAGCTTTGAGTAGAGGTGATAAACCTACCGAACCTAGTTATAGCTGGTTGTCCAAGAAATGAATAGAAGTTCAGCCTCTTGGCTTCTCTTTTCACACTAGTTTAAACCCCTATTGATGCCTTAAAGAAACCAAAAGAGTTAGTCAAAGGGGGTACAGCCCCTTTGAATCAAGACACAACTTTACTAGGTGGGTAAAGATCATAATAATTTAAGCTAAGTGTTCTAGTGGGCCTAAAAGCAGCCATCCCTTTAGAAAGCGTTAAAGCTCGGACATACAACCTCACCTTCTTATTCTGATCCCCCAATCTTACCCCCCTAGCCGTACTGGACCATCCCATGCCCCCATGGGAGTGACTATGCTAATATGAGTAATAAGAGGGCCAAAGACTCTCTCCCTGCACACATGTACATCAGAACGGACACCCCACCGACCATTAACGGCCCCAAACAAAGAGGGCATTAGAGAACAAACAAAACAACCAGAAGAGCCTCAAACAATAAACCGTTAACCCCACACAGGTGTGCCCCCAGGGAAAGACTAAAAGAAAGAGAAGGAACTCGGCAAACATACAAGCCTCGCCTGTTTACCAAAAACATCGCCTCTTGTAAAATCAAAAATAAGAGGTCCCGCCTGCCCTGTGACTATTTGTTTAACGGCCGCGGTATTTTGACCGTGCGAAGGTAGCGCAATCACTTGTCTTTTAAATGAAGACCCGTATGAATGGCATAACGAGGGCTTAACTGTCTCCTCTTTCCAGTCAATGAAGTTGATCTTCCCGTGCAGAAGCGGGAATATATTCATAAGACGAGAAGACCCTATGGAGCTTTAGACACGAAAGCAGCCCACGTTAAGCAACCCAGATAAGGGACTAAACCAAGTGGGTCCTGCCCTAATGTCTTTGGTTGGGGCGACCGCGGGGAATTAAAGAACCCCCACGTGGAGTGGGAACACTTTTCCTACAACTAAGAGTTACAACTCTAGAAAACAGAATTTCTGACCAGCAAGATCCGGCAATGCCGATCAACGGACCGAGTTACCCTAGGGATAACAGCGCAATCCTCTTTTAGAGCCCATATCGACAAGGGGGTTTACGACCTCGATGTTGGATCAGGACATCCTAATGGTGCAGCCGCTATTAAGGGTTCGTTTGTTCAACGATTAAAGTCCTACGTGATCTGAGTTCAGACCGGAGTAATCCAGGTCAGTTTCTATCTATGCTATGCTCTTTTCTAGTACGAAAGGACCGAAAAGAAGAGGCCCATGCCAAAAGCACGCCTCACCCCCACCTAGTGAAGTCAACTAAAGTAGGCAATAGGGCATGCCCCTGTGCCTAAGAGAAAGGCATGTTAAGGTGGCAGAGCCCGGTAATTGCAAAAGACCTAAGCCCTTTCGACAGAGGTTCAAACCCTCTCCTCAACTATGATATCTACACTCATTACACACATTATTAACCCTCTCACTTTTATCGTGCCCATTCTTTTAGCCGTCGCTTTTCTCACCCTTCTTGAACGAAAAGTGCTTGGATACATACAACTACGAAAAGGCCCAAACGTAGTAGGACCCTACGGGCTCCTACAACCCATCGCCGACGGCCTAAAACTTTTCACCAAAGAGCCTGTTCGCCCCTCCACCTCCTCCCCCACACTGTTCCTCCTTGCTCCAATAATAGCGCTTACCCTCGCCCTCACCCTCTGAGCCCCCATACCCCTCCCATACCCTGTGTTTGACCTTAACCTTGGTATCTTGTTTATCCTGGCCCTCTCCAGCCTTGCAGTTTACTCAATCCTAGGCTCCGGCTGAGCATCTAATTCAAAATACGCCTTAATTGGGGCCCTTCGGGCAGTAGCCCAGACTATCTCCTACGAAGTTAGCCTTGGACTAATTCTGCTCAATATTATTATTTTTACGGGCGGTTTTACACTTCAAACATTTAACATCGCCCAAGAAAGTGTCTGACTAATCCTACCCGCCTGACCACTTGCCACTATGTGGTATATCTCTACCCTCGCTGAAACCAACCGAGCCCCATTCGACCTCACAGAAGGGGAGTCTGAACTAGTATCTGGCTTTAATGTAGAGTATGCAGGTGGACCTTTTGCCCTCTTTTTTCTAGCGGAATACGCCAACATCTTATTAATAAACACACTCTCGGCCACCCTCTTCTTAGGGGCCTCTCACATCCCTTCAACCCCCGAGCTCACAGCCGTCAACCTTATGACCAAAGCAGCCCTCCTTTCAGTTGTGTTCCTTTGAGTCCGGGCCTCATACCCCCGGTTTCGATATGACCAACTTATACACCTCATCTGGAAAAACTTCCTGCCCCTCACCCTTGCCCTGGTTATTTGACACCTGGCCCTCCCCATCGCCTTTGCCGGATTACCTCCACAACTATAGCCCAGGAGCTGTGCCTGAAGAAAAGGGCCACTTTGATAGAGTGACTCATGAGGGTTAAAGTCCCCCCAACTCCTTAGAAAGAAGGGGTTCGAACCCTACCTAAAGAGATCAAAACTCTTAGTGCTTCCACTACACCACTTCCTAGTAAGGTCAGCTAAATTAAGCTCTTGGGCCCATACCCCAAATATGTTGGTTAAACTCCTTCCTTTACTAATGAACCCCTACATCTTATCCACCCTTCTATTTGGGCTGGGGCTAGGAACCACCATTACTTTTGCCAGTTCCCACTGATTGCTCGCCTGAATAGGCCTAGAAATAAACACGCTAGCCATTATCCCACTAATAGCACAACACCACCACCCCCGAGCCGTCGAAGCTACAACTAAATATTTCCTTACACAAGCAACTGGAGCCGCAATACTACTCTTTGCAAGTACCTCTAACGCCTGACTCACAGGACAGTGGGACATTCAACAGATAACACACCCCCTCCCTATTACACTAATCACCCTTGCCCTAGCCCTAAAAATGGGTCTCGCCCCTCTACACTCCTGACTACCCGAGGTTCTACAGGGGTTAGACCTTACCACCGGACTTATTCTATCCACCTGACAAAAACTAGCACCTTTCGCCCTCCTTCTACAAATCCAACCTGCTAACTCAACCCTGCTCATTGCACTAGGACTTACATCCACCCTTGTGGGAGGCTGAGGGGGCTTAAATCAAACACAACTACGAAAAATTCTTGCTTACTCATCAATTGCTCATCTTGGATGAATAGTCCTGGTTATTCAGTTCTCACCTTCTTTAACCCTCCTTACTCTTCTTACATACCTTATCATAACATTCTCAACATTTCTTGTATTTAAATTTAACAGCTCCACAACCATTAACACTCTCGCTACCTCCTGAACAAAGGCCCCAGCCCTCACATCTTTAACTCCCCTAGTCCTATTATCCCTTGGGGGCCTCCCCCCACTTACAGGGTTTATACCAAAATGATTAATTTTACAAGAATTAACTAAACAAGACCTCGCCGCTACCGCCACCCTTGCCGCACTCACTGCCCTTCTCAGCCTGTACTTCTACCTACGCCTGTCGTACACCACAGCCTTGACTATATCTCCCAACAACACAGCCGGCACAACCCCCTGGCGCTTCCCATCATCACAAAATACCCTACCCCTTGCCATCTCAACAACAGCAACCTTACTGCTACTCCCCCTCACCCCCACTATAACAGCACTCTTAACCCTTTAGAGACTTAGGCTAATAGAAGACCAGGGGCCTTCAAAGCCCCCAGTGAGGGTGAGAATCCCCCAGTCCCTGTTAAGACTTGCAGGACATTATCCCACATCTCCTGCATGCAAAGCAGACACTTTAATTAAGCTAAAGCCTTTCTAGGTGGGTAGGCCTCGATCCTACAAACTCTTAGTTAACAGCTAAACGCTCAAACCAGCGGGCATCCACCTACCTTTCCCTCGCCTGTCGTACGAGTAGAGGCGAGGGAAAGCCCCAGCAGGAGTTAGTCTGCCTCTCAAGATTTGCAATCTTATGTGTTGGACACCTTGGGGCTTGGTAAGAAGAGGACTTAAACCTCTGTTTATGGGGCTACAATCCACCGCTTAAAACTCAGCCATCCTACCTGTGGCCATCACACGATGATTCTTCTCGACTAATCACAAAGACATTGGCACCCTATATCTAGTATTTGGTGCTTGAGCCGGAATAGTGGGCACAGCTTTAAGCCTCCTAATTCGAGCAGAACTAAGCCAACCCGGAGCCCTTTTGGGGGACGACCAGATTTATAATGTAGTTGTTACAGCCCATGCTTTCGTAATAATTTTCTTTATAGTAATACCAATTATAATTGGAGGTTTCGGGAACTGACTCGTTCCCCTAATGATTGGCGCTCCTGATATGGCCTTTCCTCGAATGAATAATATGAGCTTTTGACTTCTTCCACCATCTTTTCTACTCCTCCTTGCCTCTTCGGGGGTCGAAGCAGGGGCCGGAACCGGGTGGACAGTTTACCCCCCGCTCGCAGGAAACCTCGCCCACGCAGGAGCCTCTGTTGACCTAACAATTTTTTCCCTTCACCTAGCAGGTATTTCCTCTATTCTTGGAGCAATTAACTTTATCACAACTATCATTAATATGAAACCCCCTGCTATTTCACAATACCAGACCCCGCTCTTCGTATGGTCTGTTCTTATTACTGCTGTCCTTCTGCTTCTCTCCCTCCCCGTACTTGCCGCCGGGATCACAATGCTCCTGACAGACCGAAATCTTAACACCACCTTTTTTGACCCTGCCGGAGGAGGAGACCCAATCCTTTATCAACATCTCTTTTGATTCTTTGGCCACCCTGAAGTCTACATTCTTATTTTACCCGGGTTCGGCATAGTGTCTCACATTGTTGCCTACTACTCGGGGAAAAAAGAACCTTTTGGATATATAGGCATGGTATGAGCCATAATAGCTATTGGACTCCTAGGCTTTATCGTATGAGCTCATCACATATTCACAGTCGGGATAGATGTAGACACCCGTGCTTACTTTACATCCGCTACAATAATTATTGCCATCCCAACAGGCGTTAAAGTATTCAGCTGGCTTGCCACTCTTCACGGCGGCTCTATCAAATGAGAAACCCCTCTTTTATGAGCTCTGGGTTTCATCTTCCTCTTTACAGTTGGGGGTTTAACCGGCATTGTCCTTGCCAACTCCTCCCTAGACATTGTACTACACGACACCTACTATGTAGTTGCTCACTTCCATTACGTCTTATCTATGGGTGCCGTCTTTGCCATCGTTGCAGGCTTCGTTCACTGGTTCCCCCTTTTCTCAGGGTACACCCTTCACAATACCTGAACAAAAATCCACTTCGGAGTAATATTCCTTGGAGTAAACCTCACCTTCTTCCCACAACACTTCCTAGGCTTGGCTGGGATACCACGACGGTACTCAGACTACCCAGATGCCTACACCCTGTGAAACACTGTTTCTTCAATCGGCTCACTGATCTCCCTCGTAGCAGTAGTTATGTTCCTATTTATTATTTGGGAAGCTTTCGCTGCCAAACGTGAAGTTCTGGCCGTAGAGCTTACAACAACCAACGTAGAATGACTACACGGCTGCCCTCCCCCCTACCACACATTCGAGGAGCCTGCATTTGTTCTAGTTCAATCAAACTACGAGAAAGGGAGGAGTCAAACCCCCATATGCTGGTTTCAAGCCAGCCACATAACCGCTCTGTCACTTTCTTTATAAGACACTAGTAAAACGGTACATTACACCGCCTTGTCAAGGCAGAATTGTGGGTTAAAGTCCTGCGTGTCTTAGCCTTCAGCCCCCCCCCCCCACCAATGGCCCATCCCTCTCAACTAGGATTTCAAGATGCAGCTTCACCCGTTATAGAAGAACTTCTTCATTTTCATGACCACGCTTTAATAATCGTCTTTCTAATCAGCACCCTAGTCCTTTACATTATTGTGGCAATAGTCTCCACAAAGCTAACCAATAAATACATCTTAGACTCCCAAGAAATTGAAATTATCTGAACTGTTCTCCCAGCAATTATCCTCATTCTCATTGCTCTTCCCTCCCTACGCATTCTTTACCTTATAGACGAAATCAACAGCCCCCTTCTCACAATCAAAGCCGTCGGCCATCAATGATACTGAAGCTACGAGTACACAGACTACGAAGACCTTGGATTCGACGCTTATATAATCCCCACTCAAGACCTAACCCCTGGACAATTCCGGCTCTTAGAGGCAGACCACCGTATAGTAATCCCAGTAGAATCCCCCATTCGAGTACTAATCTCCGCTGATGACGTTCTTCACTCATGAGCAGTCCCAGCCCTTGGAATTAAAATGGATGCAGTCCCCGGCCGACTTAATCAAACATCTTTTATTGCATCCCGCCCCGGCATCTTCTATGGACAATGCTCCGAAATCTGCGGGGCTAACCACAGCTTTATGCCCATCGTAGTGGAAGCAGTCCCACTAGAACACTTTGAAAACTGATCATCACGAATACTTGAAGACGCCTCGCTAAGAAGCTAAATAGGAAACAGCGTTAGCCTTTTAAGCTAAAGACTGGTGACTCCCAACCACCCCTAGCGACATGCCTCAACTCAATCCCGCACCTTGATTTGCTATCCTAGTCTTCTCGTGACTAGTTTTCCTCGCCATTATCCCCCCAAAAGTAGTAGCCCACACCTTCCCAAACGAACCAGCCCTTCAAAGCGCCGAAAAACCCAAAACAGAACCCTGAACCTGACCATGACAGTAAGCCTCTTCGACCAATTTATGAGCCCCACACTCCTAGGAGTTCCTCTAATCGCCCTCGCCACCACCCTTCCTTGAATTATGTATCCTGCCCCCACAACCCGATGACTAAATAGCCGCTTCTTAGCCATTCAAAGCTGATTTATTAACCGCTTTACCCAACAACTTCTTCTCCCCTTAAGCCTGGACGGTCACAAATGAGCAGCCCTCCTAACCTCTCTTATGATCTTCCTTATCACCATAAATATGTTAGGCTTACTTCCCTACACTTTCACCCCCACTACACAACTTTCCCTAAACCTAGGCCTTGCAACACCCCTTTGACTAGCCACCGTTATTATTGGAATACGAAACCAACCAACACATGCCCTAGGACACCTCCTACCAGAAGGCACCCCAGGCCCCCTCATTCCTGTTCTTATCATTATCGAAACAATTAGTCTATTTATTCGTCCCCTCGCACTAGGCGTACGACTTACCGCCAACCTTACCGCCGGTCACCTTCTAATTCAACTTATTTCAACCGCCGCCTTTGTCCTTCTAGCCTCAATGCCCGCTGTAGCCCTCTTAACCTCCACAGTTCTGGTACTCCTAACCCTACTTGAAGTTGCTGTTGCCATAATCCAAGCCTACGTATTTGTTCTTCTTTTAACCCTTTACCTTCAAGAAAACGTCTAATGGCCCACCAAGCACACACATACCACATAGTTGACCCTAGCCCTTGACCCCTAACAGGGGCAATTGCTGCCCTACTGATAACATCAGGTTTAGCAACCTGATTCCATTTCCAGTCTACAACCCTTATAACCCTAGGAATAGCCCTCCTTCTTCTCACTATATTCCAATGATGACGAGACATCGTACGAGAAGGCACCTTCCAGGGCCACCATACACCGCCTGTCCAAAAAGGGCTCCGTTACGGTATAATCCTTTTTATTACCTCAGAAGTATTTTTCTTCTTAGGCTTTTTTTGAGCCTTCTACCACGCAAGCCTCGCACCCACCCCCGAGCTAGGGGGCTGCTGACCCCCCACGGGCATTACAACCCTTGACCCCTTTGAAGTACCTCTCCTTAATACAGCCGTTCTTCTTGCCTCCGGAGTTACAGTCACATGAACTCACCATAGCATCATAGAGGGTAAACGAAAACAAGCAATCCAATCCCTCGCATTGACCATTACCCTCGGATTTTACTTTACATTTCTACAAGGCTTGGAGTACTACGAAGCCCCCTTTACAATCGCAGACGGCGTGTATGGCTCTACCTTCTTTGTAGCCACCGGGTTCCACGGACTTCATGTAATCATCGGCTCCACATTTTTAGCCGTCTGTCTAATCCGACAGATCCTACACCACTTTACATCTGAACACCACTTCGGATTTGAAGCAGCCGCCTGATATTGACACTTCGTAGATGTTGTATGACTATTCCTCTATATCTCAATCTACTGATGAGGATCTTAATCTTTCTAGTACTAAATGTCAGTATGAGTGACTTCCAATCACCCGGTCTTGGTTAAAGCCCAAGGAAAGATAATGAATCTAGTTACAACTGTAATTATTATTACCACCCTTCTTTCGATTGTTCTGACCCTTATCTCCTTCTGGCTCCCTCAAATGACCCCTGACCACGAAAAACTCTCCCCCTATGAGTGCGGCTTTGACCCTGTAGGCTCTGCTCGTCTACCTTTCTCCCTCCGGTTCTTTTTAGTTGCCATCCTCTTTTTGCTCTTCGACCTAGAAATTGCCCTACTCCTTCCCTTGCCTTGGGGGGATCAGTTAACGGCACCTTTAATCACATTTCTATGGGCCACAACCGTTCTTGTACTCCTCACCCTAGGCCTAATTTACGAATGACTCCAGGGCGGCCTGGAGTGAGCCGAATAGGCAGTTAGTTTAAGAAAAACCTTTGATTTCGGCTCAAAAACTTGTGGTTAAAGTCCACAATTGCCTGATGACCCCTGTTCACTTTGCCTTCTCATCAGCTTTCCTACTAGGCCTTACTGGCCTGGCCTTCCACCGAACCCACCTACTTTCAGCCCTTCTATGCTTAGAAGGTATAATACTCTCTTTATTTATTGCCCTCTCTCTTTGATCCTTACAACTAGGGACCACAAGCTTCTCCACAGCCCCAATGCTTCTACTAGCATTTTCAGCTTGTGAAGCAAGCGCAGGGCTAGCCCTACTAGTAGCCACTGCCCGCACTCATGGTACCGACCGTCTTCAAAACCTAAACCTCCTCCAATGCTAAAAGTTCTGATCCCCACCCTAATGCTTGTCCCCACTGCCTGACTGGCCCCTCACAAGTGACTTTGACCTACCACACTTACACATAGCCTACTAATTGCTTTAATCAGCTTCTTCTGACTCTTAAATACGGCAGAAACCGGCTGATCTAGCCTCAACTTCTACATAGCCACAGACCCCCTCTCCACCCCGCTTCTAGTCCTTACTTGCTGATTACTGCCCCTCATAGTCCTAGCAAGCCAAAACCACACAGCATCTGAACCTCTCAACCGACAACGAATATACCTCACCCTCCTAACATCCCTTCAAATCTTTCTCATCCTAGCTTTCGGGGCCACTGAGATCATTATATTCTATGTAATGTTTGAAGCCACCCTCATCCCAACCCTTATCCTAATTACACGCTGAGGAAACCAAACCGAACGCTTAAATGCAGGCATTTATTTTCTCTTTTATACCCTTGCCGGGTCCCTCCCCCTGCTTGTTGCCCTCCTCCTCCTCCAAAACAGCACTGGCACCCTCTCGCTTCTAATAATCCAGTACTCCGACCCAGTTCAATTTTCCTCTTATGCCCACAAGCTATGATGAGCCGGCTGCCTTCTTGCATTTCTTGTAAAAATACCACTCTATGGGGTACACCTTTGATTACCAAAAGCACATGTTGAAGCCCCCATTGCAGGCTCAATAATCCTGGCTGCTGTACTCCTAAAGCTCGGAGGTTACGGAATAATACGAATGGTCGTAATACTTGAACCTCTCACCAAGGAACTCAGCTACCCTTTTATAGTACTCGCTTTATGGGGTGTTATCATAACCGGATCAATCTGTCTTCGTCAGACGGACCTAAAATCCCTTATTGCTTACTCCTCTGTTAGCCACATGGGCTTAGTTGTAGGAGGCATCCTAATTCAAACCCCCTGGGGATTCTCCGGAGCCCTTATCCTCATAATTGCCCATGGACTAGCCTCCTCCGCACTCTTTTGTCTTGCTAACACAAGCTATGAACGAACACATAGCCGAACAATACTTCTAACCCGAGGACTTCAAATAGTCTTACCTCTTATAACGACCTGATGGTTCATTGCTAGCCTAGCCAACCTGGCTCTCCCTCCCCTTCCCAACCTAATGGGAGAACTAATGATCATTACTTCTCTCTTCAACTGATCTTGATGGACTATCATCTTAACCGGGACCGGCACACTCATTACAGCAAGCTACTCCCTCTATATATTCCTCATCTCGCAGCGGGGGCCTCTTCCAGCTCACATTATCGCCCTAGACCCCTCCCACACACGAGAACACCTGCTCATAGCCCTACACCTCCTCCCCCTAGTTTTAGTTATCTTAAAGCCTGAGTTAGTTTGAGGGTGAGCCTCATGTAGATATAGTTTAACCAAAACATTAGATTGTGATTCTAAAGACAAGGGTTAAAGCCCCCTTATCCACCGAGAGAGGCTCGCCAGCAACGAAGACTGCTAATCTCCGCGACCTTGGTTGAACCCCAGGGCTCACTCGATGGGCTCCTAAAGGATAACAGCTCATCCATTGGTCTTAGGAACCAAAAACTCTTGGTGCAAACCCAAGTAGCAGCTATGCATCCTACTTCACTAATAATAACTTCAAGTCTAATTATTATTTTTACACTATTAGCCTACCCCCTACTTTCAACATTAACCCCTCAAACGAAGACCCCCAACTGAGCTATATCCCATGTTAAAACAGCAGTAAAGTTTGGGTTTTTCATTAGCCTTCTACCCCTTTTCCTCTTTTTCAACGAGGGTGCCGAAACAGTCGTAACCTCTTGAACTTGAATAAATACCACCTGTTTTGATATCAACATTAGTTTTAAATTTGACCTCTACTCTATTATCTTTACCCCCATTGCCCTCTATGTTACCTGATCTATTCTCGAATTTGCATCCTGGTATATACACACAGACCCCTACATAAACCGCTTTTTCAAATACCTTCTGATTTTTCTCATCGCCATAATTATCCTTGTAACAGCAAACAACATGTTTCAACTGTTTATTGGCTGAGAAGGGGTGGGTATTATATCTTTTCTTCTCATTGGATGATGGCACGGCCGAGCAGACGCTAATACCGCTGCCCTCCAAGCTGTAGTATATAACCGCGTAGGGGATATTGGTCTAATTTTTGCCATAGCCTGAACAGCCATAAACCTTAACTCCTGAGAAATACAACAAGTTTTCATCACCTCTAAAGACTTCGATCTTACATTCCCCCTTTTGGGCCTAATCCTCGCCGCCACCGGCAAGTCCGCCCAGTTTGGTCTCCATCCTTGGCTACCCTCTGCCATAGAGGGTCCCACCCCGGTGTCTGCCCTACTACACTCCAGCACCATGGTTGTCGCTGGCATCTTTCTGCTAGTACGCATAAGCCCTTTGTTAGAAAACAACCAAACTGCTTTAACTACCTGCCTATGTCTAGGAGCCCTAACAACCCTTTTTACAGCCACCTGCGCACTCACCCAAAACGACATTAAAAAAATTGTTGCCTTCTCCACCTCAAGCCAACTAGGACTAATAATAGTTACTGTTGGACTTAATCAACCCCAACTCGCCTTCCTACATATCTGCACCCACGCTTTCTTTAAAGCAATACTCTTCCTCTGTTCAGGCTCTATTATTCACAGTCTGAACGATGAACAAGACATTCGTAAAATAGGGGGTATGCACCACCTCACCCCCTTTACTTCCTCTTGTTTAACAATTGGAAGCCTAGCCCTTACCGGCACCCCCTTCCTAGCCGGATTCTTCTCAAAAGATGCCATCATTGAAGCCCTAAACACATCCCACCTGAACGCCTGAGCCCTCACTCTCACCCTCCTAGCCACCTCTTTTACTGCTATCTACAGCCTGCGCGTAGTATATTTCGTTTCAATAGGCCACCCACGATTTAACTCCCTGCCCCCTATTAATGAAAACAACCCCTCCGTGATTAACCCCCTCAAACGTTTGGCCTGAGGAAGCATTATTGCCGGACTCCTAATTACCTCAAGCATCACCCCCTTAAAAACTCCTATTATAACTATACCTCCCCTGCTTAAACTAACCGCCCTCCTTGTTACAATCACAGGTCTTATCCTGGCCTTAGAACTGACAGCTCTTACAAGCAAACAGTATCAAACCACCCCAAACTTAACCACACATCACTTCTCCAGCATGCTTGGCTTTTTCCCAACCATTATACATCGCCTTACCCCCAAAATTAGCCTGATTCTAGGCCAAGCTATTGCCAGCCAAACAGTAGACCAAACGTGACTTGAAAAAACAGGCCCAAAAGCCATTGCCAACGCCAGTCTCCCCTTAATCACCACAACTAGCAACACCCAACAGGGCCTTATTAAAACTTACCTAGCCTTGTTCCTCCTTACTCTAACCCTAACTACCCTTATCACCACATACTAAACAGCCCGCAGAGCCCCACGACTTAAACCCCGGGTCAGCTCCAACACCACAAACAACGTAAGCAAAAGCACCCAAGCGCTTAACACAAGCATGCCCCCTCCTGATGAGTACATAAGAGCCACCCCTCCAATATCCCCTCGAAACACAGAAAAATCCTCCAGCTCATCCGCTGGTACCCAAGACACTTCATGCCACCCACCTCAAACAGCACTAGAAGCCACCACCACCCCCACAACATATATCACTATGTATATTAAAACGGGACGACTTCCTCAACTTTCTGGAAAAGGCTCAGCAGCCAAAGCTGCTGAATACGCAAATACTACCAACATCCCTCCCAAGTAAATTAAAAATAAAACTAAAGATAAAAAAGGACCGCCATACCCCACTAAAACTCCACACCCCATCCCTGCTACAACTACTAACCCTAAAGCAGCAAAATAGGGGGAGGGGTTAGAAGCCACTGCTACTAAACCTAACACCAAGCCCAATAAGAACAAAGACATAATATAGGTCATAATTCCTGCCAGGAGTTTAACCAGGACTAATGGCTTGAAAAACCACCGTTGTTATTCAACTACAAGAACCTTAATGGCCAGCCTACGAAAAACCCACCCCCTACTAAAAATCGCAAACAATGCACTAATTGACCTTCCAGCCCCCTCAAATATTTCGGTATGATGAAACTTTGGCTCCCTCCTAGGCCTTTGCTTAATCATCCAAATCCTAACCGGGCTCTTCCTCGCCATACACTACACCTCTGACATCGCAACAGCCTTCTCATCAGTCGGCCATATCTGCCGAGATGTTAACTACGGATGACTTATCCGCAACCTCCACGCCAACGGTGCCTCTTTCTTCTTCATTTGCATCTATGTGCACATCGGACGGGGCCTTTACTACGGCTCCTACCTCTACAAAGAAACTTGAAATGTTGGAGTCATCCTCCTGCTCCTTGTAATAATAACCGCTTTCGTAGGATACGTCCTTCCCTGAGGTCAAATGTCATTCTGAGGGGCCACTGTAATTACAAACCTTCTTTCTGCAGTTCCTTATATTGGCAACACCCTAGTCCAATGAATCTGAGGGGGATTCTCAGTAGACAACGCCACACTCACACGATTCTTTGCCTTCCACTTCCTCTTCCCCTTCGTAATTGCAGGTGCAACCCTCATCCATCTGCTCTTCCTACACGAAACTGGCTCAAACAACCCCCTTGGTTTAAACTCTGATGCAGACAAAATCTCTTTCCACCCTTACTTTTCTTACAAAGACCTGTTAGGCTTTGCAGCACTCTTGATTGCCCTCACAGCCTTAGCCCTATTCTCCCCCAACCTCTTAGGGGACCCAGACAACTTTACCCCTGCTAATCCACTGGTAACCCCTCCCCACATCAAGCCTGAATGATACTTTTTGTTTGCCTACGCCATCCTTCGCTCTATCCCCAACAAACTTGGGGGTGTCCTAGCCCTCCTGGCATCCATCCTGGTGCTCATAGTAGTGCCCATCCTCCACACATCAAAGCAACGAGGCCTGACCTTTCGCCCCCTCACCCAGTTCCTATTTTGAACACTCATCGCAGACGTCGCCATCCTCACATGGATTGGAGGCATGCCCGTTGAACATCCCTTTATTATCATTGGCCAAATTGCATCTCTCCTATACTTCTTTCTTTTCTTAGCCCTATTCCCAATAGCAGGCTGAGTAGAAAACAAGACCCTAGGATGAACTTGTAATAGTAGCTCAGCGCCAGAGCGCCGGTCTTGTAAACCGGACGCCGGAGGTTAAAATCCTCCCTACTGCTCAAAGAAAGGAGATTCTAACTCCTACCCCTAGCTCCCAAAGCTAGAATTCTAAAATTAAACTGTTCCTTGGCGTATGTACTAATTCAGTTTATGTTTTATTAATATACATATATGTATTATCACCACGAATTTATATTAACCAAATCAATAGCATGTAAGGACATATATGTTATATCAACACATCTCGGTGTTCCACATTCATATATCAACAAAATACTAAGATAAACATAAAGCATGTAGAGTTTTATATGACATTTAATTAATTCAAGGATAGGCGAGATTTAAGACCTAACAAAATACTCATTAGTTAAGTTATACGTTTCTCCACAACCCGTCAGATATCAGTATACGATGTAGTAAGAACCGACCATCAGTTGATTTCTTAATGCTAACGGTTATTGAAGGTGAGGGACAAGTATTCGTGGGGGTTTCACACAGTGCACTATTCCTGGCATTTGGTTCCTATTTCAGGGCCATTGATTGATATTATTCCCCGCACTTTCATCGACGCTTACATAAGTTAATGTTGGAGTACATCCCCGAGATGACCCAGCATGCCGGGCGTTCTCTCCAGCGAGCCAGGGGTTCTCTTTTTTTTTTTCCTTTCACTTGACATAACAGAGCGCATACGGTATTAACAGACAAGGTATGAGCATTTATCTCGCCCACGCGAGATATATTTTGAGTGTTGAATAGATATTATAAGAAGAACTGCATAATTGTATCTCAAGAGCATAAAGAGAGATTTCTTACTCGAACCTTATAAAGATTCACCCCTGGTTTCTTCGCGTTAAAACCCCCTACCCCCTTAAACTCCAGAGATCACTAACACTCCTGAAAACCCCCCGGAAACAGGACAACCTCTAGAAGCTTAATTGGGGCGAAAAATGTGCTTATTTACATTATTAAAATGACGCATGT